GATAAAATCATATATCTGCATGGCCCAATTAATAGTTCAAGTCACACACTCCCATAATCCATCCTCTCTTCGGAAAATCCACTTCAACTATTCGTATCAATTAAGAAATACAATACTTCGGAGTTGAAGAGAAGTATCCAAATAACATGTCTTATTTTTTCAATAATCCATATTTGTAGCAATGAATCCATATTTGTAGCAATGAAATAGTATTGTTCCTTCCCAATATGATATATGATCAATTACAAATATCTATGATCTGTCTTCTCTATAAAGGACCCGAAATACCTTGCTTACGTATCATTGGAAAGTGCATTAACATAAATACGGCAGTAAGAAGAGGCAATACAAAAGTGTGTAAACTATAAAAACGAGTCAAAGTGGATTGGCCCACACTAGCACTTCCACGTAATAACTCTACCAAAGGCGATCCTATTACAGGAATAGCTTCAGGTACACCTGTCACGATTTTTACTGCCCAATAACCAATTTGGTCCCGAGGTAAGGAATAACCAGTTACACCAAAAGATGCAGTCAATACAGCTAAAACCACACCTGTAACCCAAGTTAATTCGCGGGGTTTTTTAAATCCACCTGTGAGATATACACGAAATACGTGCAGGATCATCATTAGAACCATCATACTTGCTGACCATCGATGAACTGATCGAATTAACCAACCAAAATTGGCCTCAGTCATTATGTATTGAACAGAGGAAAAAGCTTCTGTAACGGTTGGACGATAGTAAAAAGTCATAGCAAAACCTGTAGCTACTTGTACTAAAAAACAAGTAAGTGTGATCCCCCCTAAACAATAAAATATGTTGACATGAGGAGGAACATATTTACTAGTTATATCATCTGCAATCGCCTGAATCTCGAGACGTTCCTCAAACCAATCATATACCTTATTGAGATAGGTAATCCAAAGGAATTCCCCCTCTGAGAACCGTATATGAGAATTTCATCTCGTACGGCTCAAGCGGAAACACACAAATACTGATTTCAACGGATATGTAATAGAAAGTTCAAAACTTCTTAGCCATTTGATTCGATTTGCCCCAAAGATACGAAGTAACAAAAATCCGGAATCTCTTCTTTGTGATGATAATGCCAAAAATATCAAGTTGGCTCATCCGTCTTTCTTTATGTTGATCGTTACAGGCCTCTTGAATCTTCTCTTCCCTATTTATTTATTTTTTTATTTGTTATTTGATTTGTTGTTTTTTGTGCGTAATGCAGATTAACAATAGTTTTGCTATTGATAGGAATTCCCTTGTTGAGACCCTATGAATCAATTGAAACCTCAGATTCATACTAGAACCACGATGATTTAATCAAGCAAAGCCTCAAGCTAAACTCAAAGGTTCTCTGAGTAAGAACCGTTTGATGATCACTTATTCAATGAATGGATGTAATGACTCAACAAAATCTAGAGAAACATTTGTCCTTTGTTCAAACTGAAAGAAGAAAAATCGTTTGATTTAGGAAATACCTATTTGAATTTTTTTTGAGTCCGGTTGCGAAGTCTGAATAGTAAATAGTAGGTATGAATCATAGTTCAAATATTTCTTTTCTTGATCTATTCTATATATTCCGTGCTCCAGATACTAGAATAAATATCCGACGAGGTAGAATCATCTTGATAGAGATGACAGGCCCATTTTCTGTATTATCAATAGGATAAATTATAACAAGTCACACACTCATATTCCGGAAATACCGAAACAAATAAATCTCACGGTCGAACTACCAGAATGGTCTAGAAATCCGAGTCTTTCTTAAGTATTAAGTAAAGTAATTTTTTTGATTGAAAAACTAGGACTTTCTAGTTCTTATGAACCTAACTCATTGAAATTCCATCCAGTAAAACGGAAGAATTATAAATTTCCAAAATAATAGATAGGAATATCGCAAATAGAGCCATTGCGACCCCCATAAGTGGTGTAGTCCCCCAGCCCGGTGCTACTTTACCATATTCCGAATTCAATGGTTTCAATAAATTCCCTACAGTAGTTCGTCTTGGCCCAGATCTAGAACTACCCTCAACGGTTTGTGTAGCCATAAAATACTATTCATTGGTTGAGATCTGTTGACTTTGTATACCATTCCGTTGTAGTTGTAAATAAACGATCTTATCGTAGATCCATTGTGATCTTGAAATTATCTAAAAATGGAAACAGCAACCCTAGTCGCCATCTCCATATCTGGTTTACTTGTAAGCTTTACTGGGTACGCCTTATATACCGCTTTTGGGCAACCCTCTCAACAACTAAGAGATCCATTCGAAGAACACGGGGACTAGTTGAAGTAATGAGTCTCCCATATTGGGAGGCTCCTTACTTCAATTGAGATAATGAAAAATTATTTCATTTTTTTAGTTTTAGTCGGAACCTTAGGCGGTTCTCGAAAAAAGATAGCGAAAAAAATTATCCCTAAAGTCGAGACTAAAAGGAATGTATAAACCAATGCTTCCATAGATTCGATCGTGGTTTACAAT